GCCATTGGGAAGCGATTCAGTAATTAAACCTTCATGGATCCATTTTTGTTCTTTCATTTCAGGTAAAGCCCCCCTGAAGTATCAACTAATGGAGGAGAAAGGATATTAGACAACTCACCCTCTTTCTTTTTTTTTTACAAATAGGAAGAGGTTTCGGATTCCATTTGGATATTAAAAGGATTACCATATATAACACAAAATTTCTCCGCCGATTCCTTCTAGCCGAGCCTCCCGGTCTGTCATTATCCCTCGAGAAGTCGAAAGAATTACAATCCCCATCCCACCTAAAATTCTAGGAATTCGTTGAGAGTTAGAATAGATTCGTAGACCGGGTCTACTGATCCGTTTTAAATTGAAAAAATTTCTATAGGGTCTTTTCCCATTCCTTCTATGTCGAAGGGTTAAAACCAAAAAATAGTTGTTTTTTTCTCGATGTTTTCTGACGTTTTCTAGAAAACCTTCTCGGAAAAGTATTTTAACTATATTTTCGGTAATATTAGTAGATGCTATGCGAACAACTCTTTTTCTATCCATATCAGCATTTCGTATAGAGGTTATTATCTCAGCAATAGTGTCTCTACCCATGATGAACTATAATTATTGGTGCTTCAAAATTGGATATAATCAACATGTTTTTTCTTTTTTTTTGTTTTTCTATTGGTTTATGAATAGGAATTTTTTAAGGTATATGCGTGAGACACAATCTACGGATTTATTTAGTTCTTAATCTAGTTCAATACCCCAAAAGCTATCACGATCTCATTTTTTTATAATACCTCGGGAGCTAATGAAACTATTTTAGTAAAATTGAATTGTCTCAGTTCTCGGGGGATTGCACCAAAAATTCGAGTTCCTTTTGGATTTCCTTCTTGATCAATCACAACTGCAGCATTGTCATCATATCGTATTATCATACCGTTGTCACGTTTAAGTTCTTTACAGGTACGAACAATTACAGCTCTAACTACTTCGGATTTTTCTAGGGGCATATTTGGTACTGCCTCTTTGATCACAGCAACAATAACGTCACCAATATGAGCATATTGGCGATTACTAGCTCCTATAATTCTAATACACATCAATTCTCGAGCCCCGCTGTTATCGGCTACATTTAAATAGGTCTGAGGTTGAATCATATCAAATTTTTAGTCTATTCTTCCAATGCAAAGGATGAAGAAAATAAAAGAAATATTGTTTGTCCAAAAAAAGAAACCTGCCTTTTTGTTTCATCCCGAAATAATAAATTGAGTTTGTATAGGCATTTTGGATGCTGCTATTAAAATAGCCCGTCTAGCTATATTTTCGCTTACTCCACCCATTTCATATAGTATTCGACCTGGTTTAACAACAGCTACCCAATATTCAGGGGATCCTTTACCCGAACCCATACGTGTTTCGGCAGGTCTTACTGTAACTGGTTTGTCTGGAAATATACGGACCCATATTTTTCCACCACGGCGTGCATTTCGTGTCATTGCTCGTCGACCTGCTTCGATTTGTCTAGATGTGATCCAAGCAGGTTCAAGTGCCTGAAGAGCATATTTACCAAAACAAATATGATTACCTCGATAAGATATTCCCTTCATTCTTCCTCTATGTTGTTTACGGAATCTAGTTCTTTTGGGGTTATAGTTGATGGTTATTTCGGAATTCCATCTCTACTACAGAACTGGACGTGAGAGTTTCTTCTCATCCAGCTCCTCGCGACTAAAAGATTCAAAATTGAATTTTAATTAATTTGAATAGATATTCGAACATTTTTATATAAAAATTTATAAATAATAGTTTTTTCAAACGTACTAATAAATCTTTATTTTGTCCTTTATCCAGGGTTACCGATTCAAAAAAAAGAAAGTTTTCGCGGGCGAATATTTACTCTTGCAATATCTCTTTCAGTCATAGCGCTTATTCGTGACTTCTCAGAATAGATTAATTTATTTCCGGTTTATTTCGCCATCCGGACTGGTGAATCAGTAAGATTCATTTGTTCAATAAAATCTTTTGCATTCACGGGTTTCATCGTTCCCACCGTTTCGTACTTAATGGTTAGGTCAGAATTCTACAACGGAGCTCGTAATCCAATTTATTCTTGAGTCAACCTTCTTAGTCTTTATTGGCTCGAAGCTCTTAATTTTTTTCTTCTCTAAAAAGGATTGTTTAATATTTTATTATGGATGAATTCATTAGTATTGATGCTTTATTACACTGTCTTTTATGAGATGACTCATAGACCTTACATATTGGAATTCTATATCATTGATATTCTTTTTCTCTCTTTCTCTCATCCTTCCATTTATCCACCTCTTTCTTCTGTATTTTGCTTTAAACTTAGAATTTAAGTTTTTTCAAAAAAAAATTCAGTTGCTACTCAGTTGCTACAAAGATATGACCGATTTATCATATCTTGACTGGTTCTTTAGATTCAGATAATACGAAGTGATGGGTTAGTTTTCATACTAGCGGGCCGGTCTTTTTTTTAATCCTAACCCTAAAAAAACCA